AAATAGCTGCCAAAAAGCATAAGCCAGAAAACACAATATGTGCTCCCGCTACCCCTTCGTAACTCCAAATACCTGGATTCGTTACAGTCCCCCCTGTGATACTCCAACCGCCCCATGAATTGGTTATTCCTAAACGAGTCATGAAGGGTATAACGAACATACCCTGTCTCCACATTGGATCAAGAACAGGATCAGAAGGATCAAAAACGGCTAATTCATACAGAGCCATCGAACCGGCCCAACCAGCAACCAGAGCTGTATGCATTATATGAACAGAAAGCAACCGACCGGGATCATTCAATACAACGGTATGAACACGATACCAAGGCAAACCCATGGAAATACCCCTTATATATATCAAAGATAAATGGACACTACATAACTTTATTGCATTGGAAAAGACTATAATATGACTATCCTATGGACCACTCTTGTTGAGTCGATTATTTCCGAACAAGGGTTTCTATTCTGTTGGTAATAATGGAACAATTCTGTTCGTAGGAACAAAGAGAAGCAGATTTATTCTATACTCGATAAGTACCAATACGCAATGGGGGAGTTGATCCCATTTTCTATGAGCGAATGAGTCCATACATACTTATTTATCATTAGAAAGACCTATTCGTAATAATTTGAGTTTATTCATTCTGTCTTTCTTTATGAATTTTGAGAATCTATGGATAAAATAAATACGATAAAAACCAATATGAATATTATAAATATAAAGACAATAAAAAAAATTGTTACGTTTCCACCTCAAAGTGAAATATAGTATTTAATTCTTTCTTTCATTTAATGCCTATTGGTATTCCAAAAGTTAAAATAAAGAGGCGTGGAATTCGACGTCGACTTTGGACTGACATATAGTGCGACTTGTCAGATATATTGGGTCATATGGTATTTCCCCGTTCTCTCCCCCGATCGAGATATCCCCCGTTTCGCCCAAGAAAGATAAATTGAATCATCCAAAATTTGGAGCGTGAAGTGCAATTAGATCCATTTTTAAGGGGATTCATATTACTATTATCAATTAGAATAATTCAATTAGAATAATTTATGGTTGACTTGGTTGGACTAAAAAAATGAAGTATCCAGGCTCTGTTTAGAAAAAACCCAATTGGATTGGTAAGATATCTATGATTGCTATTCATATTTTTCTTTGTAAAGAGATCCTAATTGTCAAGCAAAGTTATCTCAACTCTAATAAATACTTGTATAAAATGAATTGAAAAAAAAAAAGAAATACAAAAAGAAATGGTAATGGGAGCATTTGTCCTATATGTACAAATCCAAATCGGGCGGATCTTTACCCGGAGTAGAGCATAAACCTAAAAAGATGAAAAAGACCCATTCAGGAACAAGAAAATATCATCGCGGTTTGGATTAAATCTCGATGAAAGAATACATCAATGAGAAGTGAATTCGATAAGTTTAATGACCCTTTCCTATAACTTCGAATTTTATAATGGAAAATCTAAAAAAGGAGTAAAAACTCGTCTTTATTGAAAAATCGAAGAAAAGCCCTTTCGTTAGAAATAAGAAAGAACCTTTCTAGAAAAAAGGAAAGAGGACTGGAATCTATACATTGATTCACAATTTTTTTGAACCGTATGCATCAAAAGGCGCATGTACGGTTCCTAAGGGATACAATTTTACCCTAATCAACCGACTTTATCGAGAAAGATTACTTTTTTTAGGCCAAGGGATTGGTACTGGTCTTGGAAATCAACTTATTTGTCTTCTGATATATCTCAGTATGGAGGATGAGGACAAAGAGCTGTATATGTTTATAAACTCTCCTGGGGGCTGGGTAGTACCTGGGCTCGCCCTTTATGATACTATGCAATATGTGCGACCAGATATCCATACAGTATGCATAGGATTAGCCGCTTCAATGTCATCTGTTGTCCTGGTCGGAGGAGAAGTTAACAAACGTATAGCATTCCCTCGCGCTTGGCGCCAATGAGGTTTTTATTTGAGAGAAAAAAGAAGACTATGCCTTCGCCATATGAATACTAAGTAATAATAGCATGGCACTTCGAATTCGATATGAGAAATTTTTGTATTGTTTTTTTTTTTCAAAACATTAGATTCTGTATCGAGAGAGTAGTATGAGATAAGGGGTACTTCCGATTTTCTCTTATCTATCGGGAGTTCAGTTCAGCGTCACAAACTTTTTTGTTTTCATGCCGGAGAGTTCTTAACAATATTTATGTTATGAAAGAGTACGAAAAAAAAATATTTTTTCCTTATTTGATCGGATTAAAAAGAAACTTTGGGATTGCTGAATCACAGACAAAAAAAAAAGAAAAAATAAACATATAAAGCAACGGAGCCATCATAGTATTTTTGAACTACTCCGAAAGGAAGGATGGCCATTTGATTATTTACCCATCTGAGTCTGATAGATTCTATTTTTCTCTTTCTTCAATAGAAAGGAGAGGGGTCAATTTTCTTGTAGAGCCGTATGCACAAAAGATGCCTGTACGGTTGTTCAATTCTATCTTTTTTCTAGTCTTTATCTTTCTTTTCTCTTTGCTTTATCATACGAGATAGGAGAAGCTTTTATTTTGTTATATCATCAGGGTAATGATGCATGAACCTTTTAGTGGTTTTTATATGGCACAAGTAGGCGAATTTGTCGTGGAAGCGGGAGAAATGCTGAAACTGCGTGGAATCCTCGCAAGGATTTATGAAAAAAAAACGGGCAAACCCTTCTGGGTTATATCCGAAGATATGGAAAGAGATGTTTTTATGTCAGCAACAGAAGCCCTAAATTATGGAATTGTTGATTATGTAGCGGTTGACGGAAGAAAAAAGGCAAATAAAATGTACGCAAATTACGCAAAGCTGTTGTGATTTGCGATTTTATCTTCGAATTGAATATTCAATTAAATAGAAGTAATTCACCATCATTTGGTTAGGATCAATCTAAACCAACCTATCATATTATGTATACGATTCAACATGCCAACTATTAAACAACTTATTAGAAATACAAGACAGCCAATCAGAAATGTCACAAAATCCCCCGCTCTTCGGGGGTGCCCTCAGCGTCGAGGAACATGTACTAGGGTGTATGTGCGACTCGTTTAGATCATGAGCTGGCACAAAAGCAAGAAAACGACTTTTACAGTATCAATGATCAGTACCGGTGAATGGGATAGGATGGAAAAAGGAACTCCATCCATTATTCAAAAAAAAACTCTACCATATCCCCCTATTGTGTATGAAGTTTATGGTTTCCGTTGGTGTAAATCCAATCAACTGAATTTAAGATGATAAGAAATTCTCCATTGGTAACAAATGGTTATCCATTAAGCGGAGGAAATCTTATTTAAAAAGCATAAAACATAAAGATTAGGTAGGCCCCCAATCTGGCAAGAACGGACTAAGAGGGTCAGCTACCCAGCAAACTTTCCTAATTAAATACCGTTACTGTATAGGTAGATCTGATTGTGAAAGACCTATTACTGGATAATTCATGGGTAGAGCCAAAGCGTGTGAACTATACAAGTTCCCAATAACATCAATTAGTTGATTAAATATTTAGTTGATTAAATATTAAATTAAAGTATAAAGTAAAGGCTCCGGTGTATAGAGAAGACCTCACCGTTTAAGAAGTAACCATAGAAACGAAGGAACCCACTATTTCTTTTTTTATTTCTTTTATTTACTATATTTTTGATACCTAGGAAAATACAATTTCTTATTTCTGTCTTATTTCGCAGTGAAATACCTAAAAAAAATAAAAAATCGTGGTCGGGAAGGTTAGAGTAGCCAAAGCCATTGGAATTTTGATTTTATACATTGGAAAAATCCGTTTTGTTATTAATAGACTAGGAAGGGGAAAAGAATAACTGAAAGAAAGGCAATCAATTAGTTATTCGTCAAAGTTTCATTTATTCAATGACCAGAATTAAACGGGGATATATAGCTCGGAGACGTAGAACAAAAATTCGTTTATTTGCATCAAGCTTTCGAGCGGCTCATTCAAGGCTTACTAGAACTATTACTCAACAGAAAATAAGAGCTTTAGTTTCAGCTCATCGGGATAGGGATAGGAAAAAGAGAGATTTTCGTCGTTTGTGGATCACTAGGATAAACGCAGTAATTCGCGAAAGGGGAGTATCCTATAGTTATAGTAGATTAATACACGATCTGTACAAGAGACAGTTGCTTCTTAACCGTAAAATACTTGCACAAATAGCTATATTAAATAGGAATTGTCTTTATATGATTTCGAACGAAATCATAAAGGAAGTAGATTGGAAAGAATCCAACAGAATAATTTAAATTGAGTTACCCGGAGAATGAACTCCGGGAAGGTAGAGTAGAAATTAGTATGAGAAAATATGCTAAAGTAGTCAAAATGAATGAACACGTTCAATTCAATAAAAACAGATTTCTTTTTTTCCGATTCGTTTTTTTCTTACGACACGATACTCAAATCTAGATTCACTCAAATCTAGATTCTTGTAATTATGATTCAAGTGAAGAAAAAGTAAGCCTATTTATTTCGGGCTTTAAAACCAGTAGTTCTAGCGGTCGACTCGGTTCTTTCAAATTGTTTTTCATTATTGAGAAAAGGTAACAAAGATAAAATACGAGCTTGTTTTATAGCAAGAGTAATTAATCGTTGTTGTTTCAAGGTCAATCTATTCACACGTCTTGATAATATTTTTCCTTGTTCACTAATAAATCGACTAATTAAACTCATGTTTCTATAATCAATTCGATCCCCCGATTGAATCGGGGGCAAACGCCTACGAAAAGATCGCTTGAATTTAAGAAAAGGTCGCTTGGATTTATCCATGGTTTGTTTGTTTAATTTATTCCTTATCCCTAAAATCCTATTTCTTAATTCTAATTCATTTTAAATCCACCCAAAATAGGATTAAAAAAAAAAATAGGATTTGTTTATTTTCTATTTAAATATGTTATATATAATTATGTTATATATAATGTAATGATAATGTCATTTTTTCCCCTTCCTTGAA